GACAGCCCCCACATTCAAAGCCCCCTTTTTACCATTAGCAAGAACTTGTTTCAGTTGTATATCATAAGGGATTCTAACAACTGCTTCAAATACAGTATCAGGAAGCACAGCTTGTGGAACCTCCATATCCACGGGCTTATTGGCTAAATGGCAATTGGCACATACAATACGCCCAGTTGCTTCTCGTGGATTTTCATAACCCTGCTGCGCAAAAATAGGATATGCATTTGAAATAGATGTCCGAGTTATTACATATATCATGATCGATACGGAAATGAATCGAGTCATCTGTTCCTTTACCCCAAAAAAGGTATTTCTATTTTGCATGGTCAAATCGTTGATCCCGAAAATTTCTACAATAAATTAGGTAGGTAGCTAGTATAGTTCCCTATCCACGATTTTGCCACTGTACTGGAATAATCCTACTAAAATATAGGAGGAATCCCCTAGACGGGTAGAAGTATAAAGAGTGAGTAAGATGAAAAATGGTTTGTTTATGTACGAAGTAACATTCTGATTGGATTGATATCGGCAGATCAAATGAGTTCTTCATTCATTCATTGAATGATAAACCACTACAAGTGAAGGAGATACACGATTTAAATAATGGAAGATCCAATATTTCAAAATTGTATCTAGAATGACTGGAAAAGTGGAAACAAGACCAGATATAATTTGATCGTTATGAGCAAATCCAAAATCTTTGTAGGCCGAACCGATCATTAGTTCCCAACCATGGGGCGAGTGGAATCCGATACATAAATCGGTTAATAAAAGAATAGAAAAAGCTTTGATTGTGTCGCTTAAATTATAGAGGAATTCCTGAACCCAAGAATTAAGAATGACAAGTTCTTCATTACCCAGAATAGAATAACCACTTAGAATAGCAAAACAGATTATATTTGTCGAGAAATTCAAAATGATATGGATAGGATCTTCATTGTGCATTTTGACCAATTGCATTGTTTCTTTGTGGATTCCTATACGAAACTTTTGTACCTGTGTCTCCGGGTACTCCTTTATCATTTCTTCCAAAAAGAATAGTTGTTCTAATTCTATGAATCTTTCTAGAACGTTCTTCTCTTGAATATCATTCAAAAAAGTTTCGGATTGCCTGGTATTCCACCAATTAGTAACCCAAGGTTCCAGACTTTTATTAAATGAGAGAGAGATCCACCAGGGCAAAAAGACTATAGATGCAAGATATGGGAGGGGAGTCAATGCTTTCTTTTTTGGCACTTTTAATCTGTTCTGTGAATTGTTAATGAACCTGCTTCATTCGCCGACTCTATCTGATCCGATATTTCTATGAAGCATGAGTTCTATAACAAGGTATGGAACCTATGGATCTATTCCTTCTTTTTTCTTTTTTTGAATTGTTTAGTCCTTGGATCTAGAAAGAATATAGAAATAGAATAAGGGTCCGTTTTGAATGAATAAATAATCAAATATTGATAATCCAATATTGTTCCCAGATATCTCAATTGGTCAAATTCGAACCAATTGCATCTTATCTTCATTTGTTACTTTTCGATGAATGCCCGAAAGAACCAATTGAAGTAAAGAATTGATTGGAGTTCCATATGCATAAAAAATCGTTTTTGTTTTAGTGGATAAAAATAGCTTCTTATTATGGTTGTTCCGTATACGTCCGCCTATTTTATTCTATGGGCCGCAGCGGTATTACCAACGGAACGAGGGAAATGGAATCTAACATGTTTTGCTCGAATAAACGTTCCGAAAAAATGCAAAAGGGGATTCTTGGGTTCCTTCCCTCATGCTGAGAAAGGATTCATTCTTCAGTTCATTTCAAAATACTTCAATTGGTACACGCAAGAAATAGGCCAATTCAGCAGCTTTTTGTTCAAGCTCTCGTGGAGTCAAATTCTCATCAGTACGAGTCAAGGGAATGGCTCCCTGGCCTCTGATTTCCATATAAAGGACACGACGAGGATAAAGGCCCTCTTTAACTTCCATTCTGATCGACTGGATATCTCTCATAAGGAATCGAAGGAAGATGCGACGATTTATTCCAGGAAATCCCCATCGAAAAATACACACTATTCCTTCTTTTCTATCGAATCGATCATAACCACTACCTACATTCCACGAAATTGTGCACCACAAATAGGAACTAATGAACAGACCCGCGATCCCATAGAAAGACATCACGATCCCTTGGGGAAAAAAAATGATTTGCTGAGAGGGAAATAAAGATATCAGATTCCTACCAAGATAACTGGAAGTTCCAACCAATAAGAATCCTAGTGAACCCAAAAAAAGGATACAGGCCCAGCAGAAATTACTCGTTTTTCGAGACCCTGTTATAAGTTCTATCCATATACGTTCTGATTGCCAGTTCATACTAGATCCAGTTCCATTATATTGGAATTGAGAGAATAAGCCAAATAAGTTGGACTTTACTTTTTGTTTTGATCCCGAAGTAACTCTCATCAACTAGCACTATTATGATGTGAACCATTAGGAGTAATTCATCGAATTGGTTAGATAGAAAATAATAACATCCCCTTCACATGATCCCACTATGTATATCTACATACATATAGATAATTGACTTTCCATTTCAGATATCCGCTGATCCATTTTAAAACAAAAACAGCTATACCCGTATATACATGCATTTATCCATATATCATGGATCCACATGATAACAATAACAGCTTTTTTATTTGTGCTCACAGAGGGAGCCACATGTCGTACTGTCCCATACCATATTCCACTAAATGGATATCCGTATTATGATCCAAGTCCAAGTGTTAAAATAAATTGATGAGATTTGGTCCCGTCGGATCTAAACAATCTTGTTCTTTTGAACATGAAGAAATAAAGAAACCATTGCAATTGCCGGAAATACTAAGCCCACTAAAGGCACAAAAATAGAGGGTAAATTGAAATCTGTCATAGAATGGGTCCTCGATTTAATATTTGTACCTGTTATAAATATAACTTATGATAAGTATATCTACTATAAGTATATAATAAGTGCAAGGAATATAGAACTAAATAAGTGTATCTCTTTCTACACGAAATATATGGATGATAATCCACTCTATTATTCTTGTTCTCCCGTCCTTATCTTCTAATAAAGAGTTTCTTACGAGTTCCCTAAGGATTCGATTCTTAGAATTCCATCCAACAGAACCGGGATTCATAGTCAAAAATGGGGATTCTCGGGAGATATAGATATAGAAATATACAACACTTCTATTATAGATTTGAATTATTCTATATATTGAATAATACGTAAGAAGGAAGGAAACATGAAATTCTTTTGATTTTCCCAATTCTATTCCGCGGAAGGAAGAATTCACTCTTTTCTCCTCTTTATATTATAGAGGGTTCCTGATTACTAATCAGGAATACATGAATAGGGGTAGGATAAAAAATCTGGAGAAAAGAAAAAAAAATGTAAATCAAAAGTCATTATCCGAAACTTCTGATTCTGACTATAGAACTTATGTCACCAAAGAAAATCCCGTTCTTCTTATTTTTACTTTGATTGTGATGAACTCAAGTTCGCTACAAATAACTGAGTCTAGTGCTCTACTTTAATTGAATTTTGATTCAAGGGAAAGAAACCGTGTAGCTGAAATAACTCACTCAGAACACCTTTTAAAGGATTACGTGGTACGATTGAATCAAATAAGCCCTTATGGAATGAATACTCAGCCGCTTGTGAACCCTCAGGTACTGTCTTATTCAATGTTTGTTCAATTACTCTTTTACCCGCAAATGCAATGTAGGCATTGGGTTCAGCAATAATGATATCTCCCAACATACCAAAACTGGCTGTCACTCCACCAGTTGTAGGAGATGTAAGGATTGATACATAGAATAATTTTTTATTTGATTGATAATCATATAAAGCAGAAGATATTTTAGCCATTTGCATCAAGCTCAAACTTCCTTCTTGCATACGTGCTCCTCCAGAAGCACATACCATAATAACTGGTAGAGATCTATTAGTAGCATACTCGATCAAACGGGTGATTTTCTCGCCTACTACGGATCCCATACTACCTCCCATGAACTCAAAATCCATAACCCCAATTGCTATGGGAATACCATTTAGTTGACCTATGCCTGTTTGAACAGCCTCAGTTAAACCTGTCTTTCTTTGATACGAATCGATACGATCTCTATAAGGTTCTTCTTCCGAGTGAAATTCAATGGGGTCGATAGAGACCATGTCTTCATCCATAGGATCCCAAGTGCCCGGATCAATCGAAAGTTCGATTCTATCTGAACTACTCATTTTCAAATGATATCCACATTGTTCACAAATATTCATTTTTGACTTAAAAAACTTCTTATAATTTAATCCATAACAATTTTCGCATTGAACCCATAAATGTTTGTATTTTTGATTTCTATCGAAATCATTCGATCTTCCTCTTATATTGAAATCACTGCCATTACCGCCAGTTCTTATATTAGAACTCCCACTGTCACTACCACTTATACGTTCACCACTACAAATGTAAGTATAAATGTAACTGTCACTGTAATTGTCGCTACCACTTGAAATGGAACTATCAATACTAATTTCAGAACGAAGATAACTATCAATGCAACTATTAATGTGATTAGTCCAACTATATTTAGTATCATACATGTCACAATCATAGTAGCGGTTGTCACTCTTAGACCCATTATTCAGATGACTAGAAAAAGAACTTTCTAGTTCACTCAGAAAAGAACTATCATTGTCAATCTCAAAAATAAGATTTTCAATATCAAAATATACGGAATAACTGTTACCATTACTATCCCTAACTAAAAAAGTTTCATCAGAGATGAAACTCCAAATGTCCCTGACACCTAAAAAATGATCAACATTACTGCAACTATAACTGCCACTATCGCTCCAACTCTGAATGTTTTTACCCGTATCATTTATAAAGGGGTCTTCGCTTCCACTGGTATTTCCAATAGGACGATCAAGACTGTCCATCGATTTACTTAGCCCACACCTGTGT